ACAATATCTTAATTGAATTATATGTAATGATCAATAAATTCTGTTTAATTCTACGTCTACATGTATAAAAATTCTAGTAATCTATTTTATAGATAATAGATATTTAGACTTGAGTTGACGAACAACCAGTACCACTATTAGTGTTTATTAGTGTCGACTAGAAATGGGGCGTGGCCAAGTGGTAAGGCAACGGGTTTTGGTCCCGCTATTCGGAGGTTCGAATCCTTCCGTCCCAGAACATACCTGACCCACGATCATTTTATTAATCTATAATTTTATTAATCTATAATAAAAAATAAAATATATATCTATATCATAATAAAATATATCAAAATAAAGATTGTCTTTTCGACCAGTCTTCCGTTTAAGAGTATAATATTGTTATAGAATGTGATTCTTATTTCTTTTTTTTTTTTTTTTTTTAATCATATCTTTTTCACAAATTTAATCGAGTTCAAATAACACGCATATGAAACGAAATTTTGATTTGTTAAATATTACTGAATTTTACAATATGAAATATGAAAAAATAACAACCTAAATCTTCAATCTTTCCTTACATCAGTCTTTTTTTTTATTAATCATTGATGGTTTAATCCAATATGGATTTATCTTTCTCTTAATGATGATAAAAAGCGAATGGTACTTACTGTAAAACCTTATGCAAATAATGATATAGGGTAGGAAACTATTCAATCAATTAAATCTTTTTAATGATTTCTTATGAGTTCTTGGTACTCTAAGAAGTGTGAAATTGTTGAATTTATCCTATCACGTTACTTGAAGATAGAGATTCAAAATAACTTGTTTATTCGTGTTTATTTATTCATGTTATGTTAGTTATAATTAAAAAAAATTATAAACAATGGGGTTAAATTGATTGAATTCTTGTTGAGACTTCGTCATACATTATCCATTCTTTATATAGAAGAAAAAAGTATAGATTATTATGTACCGACCGAACCGATGATTATTCACGATTCCATAATTGAATCAATTACATACTGGTTCCAAACTGAAGGAATGTTATGGTAAAACTTCGTTTAAAACGATGTGGCAGAAAGCAACGTGCGACTTGAAGGACATGATCAGCTGTGGATTCTTACATCCACCACTTTTTTATATTATATAGGAACGAAAGTGCTCTTGGCTCGACATCATTATTTGTTCTGTTCCACTGGAACCCTCATTTTTGAGAGTGTTGCCATGTAAATAGTACACGATGGAGCTCGAGTAGAACGTATTGATTAATTTCTCAAGGGCAAGAATCTAAGGTTAGTATCGATCAATAAATTGGAACAACTTCGTAAGTATATTTTAGATATATAAATCTAAAGGATCCAATTCGATAAAATTTAAAAGTTAATTTTTTGGAATTGGTAAAACTCTTTTGATCAAATCAAAAGTAAAGTGTATTACGTAGGAATCAACCATTCATACGATTCTTTGATAGAAAGGAAATCACAAAAAATGGTATGTTGCTGCCGTTTTGAAACGATTTAAAGATCACCGAAGTAATGTCTAAACCCAACGATTCAAGGCAAAGATAAAGATCCTGGAACAAGGAAATACCGTTTTCAATTGTCTCAACAACCAGATCATATTTAAGAATCAAAATAGATTCTAAAGGAGACAGACAAAAAGGGTTAGAGACCACTCAATAAATTTAATACCTAAAAGGTTTCTTTTGAGTTATTTGAGAGTTATTCAACTTGAGTTATGAGGATACAAATAATTTTTTTTTTGGGGGGGGGGTAAGAAAAAGTATTTAAACTAAAATCAATAATATAATGAATTTGATGATTTTATGGATCTATTTGATATTATGATTCTATACATAGACATAATTTATAATTTTCTCGAGCCGTACGAGGAGAAAACTTCTTATACGTTTCTAGGGGGGGGGGGGGGAGTATTGTTCATCTATCCCAATGAGCCATTTATCGAATCGTTGCAATTGATGTTCGATCCCGACGAGAGGGAAGAGATCTTCGTAAAGTGGGTTTTTATGACCCGATAAAGAATCAAATCTATTTAAATGTTCCTGCTATTCTATATTTCCTTGAAAAAGGTGCTCAACCTACAGGAACTGTTCATGATATTTCAAAAAGGGCGGGGGTTTTTACGGAACTTCGCCCTAATCAACAAATAAAATTCAATTAATGAAATAAAAAAAATGTGGATGATTTGTATATAGCCTTGTATAACCTTTTTGTTTCTTTGCTATTTCCTCTTTTGTTCTATTTATATCATACTAAATTTATTATTGTTACTATAAAAGAGTGTCTTTTATAACGACAAAAATCTATTTCTATTTTATTGATATAAATTTTATTGATATATCTAAAATAGATAGAAAAAGATTAAGTGAATAAATGAAGTAATCGGGTCTATAAATATAAAATTTTGAGATTACTGTCAATGAGTTAAGGAACAAATAAAAAAACACAAAGGATTTCACTTGCTTATTTTAGTGAATAAACCTCATTTTTTTACTTAATTAAATTTTTTTTTCCACCAATATTGTATCAATGTTGTGTTGTATAGAAATATTATATATAGTGCCAATCCAACACAAGTCCTTAGTTTTTTTTTTTTTTTTTCTTATTTTTTCTTATAATTCTAATTGTCTAATTGATTGAAATTGGAATTGTTAGTTATATTTATAAATTGTTTTTTCTTTTGTATTCTTTTCTCAACATTCATATTGACAACAGTGTATCAAATAAATATAATCCGATCGTGGATAAAAGGATCCATTTATATCTCCGTCCCATAGCTTTTATTTCATTCAAATAATGGGTTCTTGTATTTTCTGTGATACAAGAAGTCTTTTTTTGATTAAGATTAAACTCAATAAAATCTATATATACTATAGAATTAATGGATGACATAAGAGACAGGGAGCTATTTATAAATATTTTACTTTATCCCTATTTTTATCTGAGAATTTTTTCATAGGATCTGTTCATTTTTATTATGTTCAGAATCTAATCAATTAGAATTTTAAAAATTTGTGCTCTTTTAATGTTTTGATTGGTTTGGATTGCGTTGTGCAATTCAATCTTTTTTTTATTGAGATTCCGATTGTATCTACACATTCTAATTATTTTATTTGGGTTGCTAACTCAACGGTAGAGTACTCGGCTTTTAAGTGCGGCTAGCATCTTTTACACATTTGTATGAAGCAAAAGATTCGTCCATACCATCGGTAGAGTTTGTAAGACCACGACTGATCCTGAAAGGAATGAATGGAAAAAGCAGCATGTCGTATCAATGGATAATTCTAAGAATATTTCATTCTTACCGAATAGGTCCAAAACCTTATTTAAATTGTTTGAATTCTTGTCGTGTAATAAAAAAAATGAATTTGGTCGAGTGAATAAATGGGTAGAGCCCTACTACGGTTCCAATTATAGGGAAACAAAAAGTAATGAGCTTCTGTTCTTAATTTTTGAATGATTACCCGATCTAATTAGACGTTAAAAATATATTAGTGCTTAATACGGGAAAAACTTTTCCCATGAGTGGATTATAAATTTCTTATGAGTCCTAATTATTAGCTATTACCCATTATGGGGTAGAGATAAATGTGTAGAAGAAGGCAGTATATTGATAAAGATTTTTCAAAATCAAAAGAGCGATTGGATTGAAAAAATAAAGGACTTCTAACCATCTTGTTACCCTAGAATGAACATAAATCAATTAGATGGAAAAAGAGAGGCTAGAGAGTCTGTTGATGAGTCTTACTTGTTCCGAGGTATTTTCTTACTATAATACCTTGTTTTGACTGTATCGTACTATGTATCATTTGATAACCCAATAAATCACCTATTTCTTTTCTTGTTCACATTAAAAATGGAAGAATTTCAAGGATATTTAGAACTAGATAGATATCAGCAACATGACTTCCTATACCCACTTATCTTTCGGGAGTATATTTATGCACTTGCTCATGATCATGGTTTAAATAGATCGATTTTGTTGGATAATGTAGGTTATGACACTAAATATAGTTTACTAATTATAAAACGTTTAATTAGTCGAATGTATCAACAGAATCATTTGATAATTTCCGCTAATGATTCTAACCAAAAAAAAAATTTTGGGTACAACAAAAATTTGTATTCTCAAATGATGTCGGAGGGATTTGCAGTCATTGTGGAAATTCCGTTTTCCCTACGATTAGTATCTTCCTTAGAGGCGACAGAAATCGTAAAATCTTATAATTTACGATCAATTCATTCAATATTTCCTTTTTTAGAGGACAAATTCCCACATTTAAATTATGTATCAGATGTACTAATACCCTACCCCATTCATCTAGAAATCTTGGTTCAAACCCTTCGCTATTGGGTGAAAGATCCCTCTTCTTTACATTTATTACGACTCTTTCTTCACGAGTATTATAATTGGAATAGTCTTATTACTCCAAAAAAAATTATTTTTTCAAAAAGTAATCCACGATTATTCTTGCTCCTATATAATTCTCATGTATGTGAATACGAATCCATTTTACTTTTTCTTCGTAATCAATCTTCTCATTTACGATTAACCTCTTCTGGTATCTTTTTTGAGCGAATACATTTCTATGAAAAAAAAAAATATCCTGTAGAAGAAGTCTTCGTTAATGATTTTCCGGCCGCCATCTTATGGTTCTTCAAGGATCCTTTTATGCATTATGTTAGATATCAAGGAAAATCTATTCTGTCTTCGAAGGATACCCCTCTTCTGATGAATAAGTGGAAATATTATCTTGTCAATTTATGGCAATCTCATTCTTATGTGTGGTCTCAACCAGGAAGGATTTATATAAACCAATTATCCAAGCATTCCCTTGATTTTTTGGGTTATTTTTCAAGTATGCGACCAAACCTTTCGGTGGTACGGGGTCAAATGCTAGAAAATCCATTTATAATGGATAATGCTATGAAGAAGCTTGATACATTAGTTCCAATTATTCCTTTGATTGGGTCATTGGCTAAAGTGAAATTTTGTAA